CGATTCTATAAGGAATTTCATACTTTTTTGTTTTGCCTATTTTCTTTCATTTCTGGTGTTAGCTCATATTTGATATGGGCCAACCAGAAAGAATTCTATCGCTTTTTGATCTTCAATTCAATATAGACGGATATCTATCACTATAGATATGAACCTATTTTTCATTTTACCATGAAAGTTGAAATACTCAAAGGATCGATTCTTTTTTGTCTTAGTTTTCAAATAAAAGCAACCGGAATGTTTTATTCTGATCTGAAACCTTTATCTATCATTTTTTGATTTGATTCAAATGAATTAATGAATTTTTATAGATAGAACTCATAATTGAATGCAAATTGCAAAATTTTTTTATAATAATAATAATTAGAATATAATAATAATATATATATTCCCATTTTTATTAAATTAAGATTTCTAAATAAATGTATATTAAATTCGAAATTTAAAATTTTTTGATTGATAAAAAAAGATAAATGTATTATTCTAATTGTTAGGATTGGGATGTAATAAATATCAAATATCAAATTCTAAATCGGTATAGGAATCTTTATCTTATTTCTATACTTTATTTACTTCAATAGAGGTTTGAAATCGATTTCTCTTTTTTATGATTTATAAATAGTTAATAACTAAGATCTAGTTTTTGGAATTATTATGCATGTAAAGTTTCTCTTATGTGAGCCCGCTTAGCTCAGAGGTTAGAGCATCGCATTTGTAATGCGATGGTCATCGGTTCGACTCCGATAGCCGGCTTTTCTCTATTTGTTTTATTTTTTATACGATTCTGTTTCTTGGAAATGAAAGAATAAAGACACCTTTCCTTTTTCAAAAGGTCGACGCTTTCTTATGTCTCGGCAAAACAACTCAACGGATCCTTTTTCGTATTTTTCTTTTCGATGGTTTTATATATATTGGTTTGTATATTGTATATTATTCGATTCGTTATTTTATATTTTTATTACTTAATTTTTATTCTATTAAGAATAAGAAAATGTAATTCTATGTTTTTGCTTTCTTTCTATTCTAGGGAATAGAATCGAAAGAAATATACAACAAAACTTCAAGACTAAATAGTAACTGAACTAAGAATAAAAATATATATATATACAATAAATTAAAATGAAATTAATGTATATTAATATTATGTATATATATACTAAAATACAATTACAAAAATGATAAAAATTGAAAGACTCAAATATGAAAATAAAATTCATAAATGAAATTGAAAATACAAGAATAAAATAATGAATAATGCATTTTAATACAAAAACAAGGAGGAACTTCGGATACGTACATCTTTAATCTCACTTTTCCGTCTAGTGCCATTAGTCGTTCTAGTCCAATCAAGAGAATACTTCAGGGGATTTCGTTCAGTTTTAATATAAAAATGAAATATCAATCAATAACAATAAATAAGGAGTTTTTATGTCGCGTTACCGGGGGCCTCGTTTCAAAAAAATACGACGTCTGGGGGTTTTACCAGGACTGACTAATAAAAAGCCTAGAGATCTTAGAAACCCATCACGTTCCGGGAAAAGATCTCAATATCGTATTCGTCTAGAAGAAAAACAAAAATTACGGTTTCATTATGGTATTACAGAACGACAATTACTTAAATACTTCCGTATCGCGAGAAAAGCCAAAGGGTCAACAGGTCAGGTTTTACTCCAATTACTTGAAATGCGTTTGGACAACATCCTTTTTCGATTGGGTATGGCGCCGACTATTCCTGGAGCCCGCCAATTGGTTAATCATAGACATATTTTAGTTAATGGTCGTATAGTAGATATACCAAGTTATCGTTGCAAACCCACCGACATTGTTATGGCGAGGGATAAGCAAAAATCAAAAGCTCTCGTTCAAAATTATCTGGATTCATCCCACAGTGAGGAATTGCCAAAACATTTAACTCTTCACCCATTCCCATATAAAGGAGTAGTCAATCAAATAATAGATAATAAGTGGGTCGGTTTGAAAATAAATGAATTGCTGGTCGTAGAATATTATTCCCGTCAGACTTAAGCCTACCTTAAATAAAAGGGTTTAGAAAAGGTTTCGGAAAAATGAGCCTCCTTTCCCCAAACTAAAAGGATATACCTCTTGGTTAATTTGTTACGGTCGGCACTGTTGTTGAGTTGGGTGAAGGTACGGAAAGAGAGGGATTCGAACCCTCGGTAAACAAAAGTCTACATAGCAGTTCCAATGCTACGCCTTGAACCACTCGGCCACCTCTCCTACACAACAATTATGACCCAGGAACCGAACGAATAGCGAGTTATTCCTATTTTTTGGGGGGGCTTGGCTAGGTAAGGCACAACCAAGCAATTCTAACTAAAAAAAGATCCCATTTTTGGTCAAGATCTTTTCAAGGCTCGGGTATTCAAATAAAAAAGTTTTTTCTTGGGAAAATTTAAAAGATATATTTTTCATATTTGCGAAGATGCCGTTTCCGCCCTTGTCTGATATCTGATATCATATTTATACGAGATAAAATCAATGAATTGGAAGGAATCAACGGATTGATGGGTTTATGTTTTTTAGACTATGATTAATGGATACCTTTCAATTATGATTCCATTTAAACGACGATTTCATAAAACTTAGAAAATGAATTTATTTTGAAGTTTTCACCAAAAAGGTGATTATTTCATAGATCTTTTACAAATACATGACTCATCCTGGGGCTATTTGGTTGTATAGTATCTACTCACTATGTACATAACACAAACAAAATAGACGGTTATTCCGTTTAGATTATAGAAGAGTTATTCGCTTATTTCCCCCCTCTTTGGATCCTAATCCAACCAAAGTGAATCGCTAGGAAAAATGACTTGATTCTTCAGCTTCGATGAAATAGGACTAGTTCGGCCGTTCGTATACTATAGGATAACTTCGAATTGTCTCCAAATATTTTTTTCTTCCTACAAAAAGGAGCAATTTGAGTCTTTTAATATGAGTCGTAGTAGAGGGTTCACATCTTTACATTTTATTTGTTGATTGTTGATTGTTGATATTGAATTTATGTTTTTTTTACTGAATCTTTTTTATGCTATTTCGTATTTTACAATTCCTTTCTTTGTAGGGTCATTTTCCCCCTAGAGGGGGAATGAAAAGAATTTTAGAATGGATTGGTACCTATGCCTAGATCACGGATAAATGGAAATTTTATTGATAAGACCTTTTCGGTTGTGGCCAATATTTTATTACGAATAATTCCAACAACTTCGGGCGAAAAGGAGGCATTTACCTATTACAGAGATGGTGTGATTTGATTCTTTTTTTTACCCCAGTCTTATTCTTATGAGAAAGAATAAAAAATCATTTTTTTGATAGATTGTTGAAAAAAATCTACGCTTCTTGAAGGTGAAGTTTATAAATAGAACAATTCCTTCTGTCGTGTATCCTCGATTAATGCAGCCTCATATGCTTCCACTAGCCGTTTTAGTATTGAGCGAAAGGTTACACCTGTTGGTTCTGTATTCCGGGCCAACCCCACTCTACTAGTTCTAATAGGCAGCATTGGTGAAAAGCACTACACCTAGAAATCAACAAGACTAAAGCTTTGTTAAAAATGACTTACCCCCCCTCTACGGGTTGGGACTTAAAAGAATGGTTGGGCCAACAAATATCCATCTCGTTCGTACCTTGGATACCCATATAACCATCAAAGACTGTTGAAGTGACTAATTCCTGGAAATTAGGGGGCGTTGAGGACAAAGAAATTGTTGGAGTTACCATTTCTATCTAGTACCAACAAGGTTGATGTTAACAAAAGCTCCCACGCAGGAAGGTTGGCTAGAAATTTCGTGCAAAAACACTAGCCCCGCTCAATTCATAATGAGAATAATAGATACATGGAATCAAAAACGAGAAAAATATTCTCAGTATGCATATTAAGGGAGGAGCCGTATGATATGAAAATATCACGTACGGTTCTGGAACGGAGATTCGTTTTTTAATCGAATGACGACCGTAACGGATGTCAGCCCAATCCGAAGGAAATTATGCAGAAGCTTTACAGAATTATTATGAAGCTATGCGACTAGAAATTGATCCCTACGATCGAAGTTATATACTCTATAACATAGGCCTTATTCACACAAGTAATGGGGATCATACGAAAGCCTTAGAATATTATTTTAGGGCACTAGAACGAAACCCATTCTTACCACAAGCGTTTAATAATATGGCTGTGATCTGTCATTACCGGGGAGAGCAGGCCATTCGACAGGGAGATTCGGAAATTGCGGAGGCTTGGTTCGATCAAGCCGCTGAGTATTGGAAACAAGCGATAGCGCTTACTCCGGGTAATTATATTGAAGCACATAATTGGTTGAAGATCACGAGGCGTTTCGAATAAAAAATGTCCAATTTGTGATATTCTATTTGTTAAATTGAATGTTCTATCTATCTATGAGTTAAATAAAATAAGGATCGGAAGAACCAATCAAAGAATGGAATTCTATCCCTTCTAAGAGTGTTTGTCGGGTATTTCGTACGGTTAAAGAATAAACAAATAGAGGACAGACTAGCTTTCTTTCTTTTAGATTACTAGCTATTAATACTAAAAAAAAGAAAAACTTTGACTTGAATTTGAATGATTTATTTCTATTTTCTTTATATATAAAGAAAATAGAAATAAATCAAAAATACCCTCCAATAACTAAACTATATAGTAATACGAATTATTAGAATCTCTGTAAAACATTAAATTAAGTAGTTCCACCTAAGACCTTATAATTTAGATAGGAGTAACAAAAAGAGCGTTTTTTACATCAATACAAAGTCCAGAAAGGTTTTATAATAAAAAAAGGGTCCGTTGAGCGCCTCGCGGCTATGTCATAATAGATCCGAACACTTGCCTTAGATCGACTTCCCGATCATACTTGTTCTAGTGAAGAACTAAAGAAACTAGAGAGATGGGAAATAGAAGATAAATAAAAACTAAACTCATTTGAAATATCTCTCATAGGTTCATTAATTACTTGACGCTTGGC